ACATCTACGATTGGATTCAAAAAAGCATAGGCTTCGGGCAATTTGCCGAAGAAAAAACTACTCGAAAAAAGGGGAGAATTAATACAAATACAGATCAAACTAACGATATTAAGCATAACAGACATTTTGTTCTTGGAGATAATTGCATTTTGATTGCGTTTTTGATATAAGGAAAAAGAAAGTAAGAAAGGTAGACACCCTTCTTCTTCTTTGAATCCACCCAATCAAAAATCCTCCAATTCTCAAAGGAGAATAGAAGAAATCATACTTTCATACAATATCTTAATTGAATTCTATCTAATGATCAATAAATTAAGTTGAATTCTATATCTATATAGATCAAAATCCTAGTACCAATCTATTCTATAGATATTTTGACTGGAGTTGACAAACAAGCAATACCAATATTATTGTTTCTTGGTGTCGATTCGAAATTGAAATGGGGCGTGGCCAAGTGGTAAGGCAACGGGTTTTGGTCCCGCTATTCGGAGGTTCGAATCCTTCCGTCCCAGCGTAGATCCATTTTTTATGCTCCATTATTCCCCTAGGGGGGGCGTTAATCCCTATATAATTTAATTATCTGTGTCTCTTCTAATTTCATTAACAAACGATCAAGTTCCATATTATATAGAAATGTGTTATGGAGCCAATGTTTTTTCTTTGAATCTCATTTGATTTTTGATTTAGGTATTTCGTGTTTGACTCTACTGAAAAGTTGGAAATCGATCTAACAATTGAGGCAGGGGCGATTTATCCTATCCCTTTTATTCACTTTAGGATTATGACAAGAGTCGATATTACTCAACCCCATGTTAAACCAAATGCATATCAATCATATAATATAATCATATAAAATGAGGAAATGTTTAGCTTATATGGTATATATCATTCTATTTCAATGACAAGAAAATTTTTTGGTTTTTGTGAAAAATATTTGTAATTCTTAAATTATTTAAACTGAAATTATAGATATTCTATATTATAGAATATCTATAACAGTCACAATTCTTCAGTCTATCTGATAGATACGAAAACCCCTCCCTATTTTTTTCGATTTTTCTTTTCGTAATCAGAAAGATTCAAATCTTCACTTACATCATTTTTTTATACATCTCATCTTTATACATCTCATGAAAAAAAAAAGTATGTTAAAAATGCTGTCTTGCTAAGACTTTTTCAGAAAAATCGTTCTACATATCATATATTCATATATAGAAGAAAAGTATAGATTACGATGTCTATGGACAGCTGAAACAATGACTATTCATGATTCCATAGTTGAATCAATCCATACCGGTTCCAAATTAGAGGAATGTTATGGTAAAACTTCGTTTGAAACGATGTGGTAGAAAGCAACGTGCGACTTGAAGGACACGATCCGTTGTGGATTTTTACATCCACCATTTTCGATTTGTCTAGGAATGAGGGTGCTCCTGGCTCGACATTGTTTGTTCTGTTACACTTGAACCCTTCGTTTTTTGTTGGGTTGTAAATAGTCCATAATGGAGCTTGAATAGAAAGTATTCATTCATTTCTCGGGGGCAAGGATCTAGGGTTAATGCCAATCAAGTGGAGGAACTACTTCGTAAATATATGGAACATATATAGGAATCAAAAGGATCCGATTCGAGCAAGTTTACAATTCAAAAGCAAAACTTGTTGAAATTGATCAAAATTTTTCGACTCAAAGCGTATCACGCGGGAATCGACTGTCCATAGGATTCTTTGATCGAAAGAAATCAAAAAGGGGTATGTTGCTGCCATTTTATTTTGAAAGGATTAAGAAGCGCCGAAGTAATGTCTAAACCCAATGATTAAAAATAAGGAAAAAGGATCTAACAACAAGGAAACACCCTTTTAATTGTCTAATTGTGTCGATCGTCTCAATAACTGGATCGGACTAAAGAATCCAAATAGAATTGGAAATAGTTTAAACGAGACAAACAAAAGGGAGTAAAGACTACTCAAAAAATGAAATTGACTCAAGATTTTTCCTTTGAACTATTTGAGAGTTATCCAACTTGAGTTATGAGTACGAATGGTTTATTTTTTCATTCTCAGGAAGAAAAAAAAAGACTGAAATCATAGTCTAATTGATTTTTTAGGCCCATTTGTCATTTTATTTATTAGAATTGTCTATATTCTATATATATAGACAAAACTTCGAATCAAATCATTTTTTCGTGAGCCGTATGAGGATAAAACTTCCTATACGGTTCTAGGGGGGGTATTGTTCATCTACATCTATCCCAATGAGCCGTCTATCGAATCGTTGCAATTGATGTTCGATCCCGAAGAGAAGGAAAAGATCTTAGAAAAGTGGGTTTTTATGATCCACTGAAGAATGAAACTTATTTAAATGTTCCTCTTATTCTATATTTCCTTGAAAAAGGTGCTCAACCCACAGGAACTGTTCAGAATCTTTTAAAGAAAGCGGAAGTTTTTAAGGAACTTCCGTCTAATCAAATGAAATTCAATTAAAGAAATACCGGGGTAGCGACTTGTATATAACTTTGTCTAATTTGTCTCTACTTGTGGACCCCGCCTTTTTTTCTGCTGTATTCGTCTTTATTTTTCATAGTTTCCGTCGAATTCGATGATCTAGGTGGTCTATCTAGAATGACAAAACCCTAATTTTTTTATCTTAAGGGACTAAAAAATCCTATATTTTTTTGAATTCTTATTTTTTTTAGTCTTCCATTTACACTTTTTTACTTTTTCTATCTATGTAGATTAGATATGTAGTGACAATCCAGACAATTTTGAATATTATTGCATTGTTAAATTGAAATTCTTTGAATTTCAATTTAACAGTTTTTCGACTGTCTTCTTTTCTCAACATTTATATTGACAATATTGTATTGAACAAATATAATTCATCGTGATAAGTGAACCGGGTCTATTTATTTCTGTCCCGTAGTTTTTTGACTTTATCTTATTCAAATGATGCTTTCTTTGATACAAGAGGTTTTTGTGATTGAAAAAAAAGCTAGATAGCATAAGGGATGCTCTATCAATTTTGACAATTTTCTAACTTTTTAATTTATTGCATTTTCATCTAATCAAAACAGAAAAATGAATCCATTCAAAATCTGTTTTTTTTAGATTTTTTAACTCAATGTCAATGGTTTGATTAGATTGTAAAATCTCTTTTCTCTTTGTTTAAATTCAATTAAATTGAATTTTGTTCGGGTTGTATAGATACAACCTTTGTTGAAGTTTTGTTTAATCTATAGTTTCTTCGGGTTGCTAACTCAACGGTAGAGTACTCGGCTTTTAAGTGCGGCTAGAATCTTTTACACATTTGGATGAAGTGACGAATTCGTCCATACCGTTGGTAAACTTTGGAAGACCACGACTGATCCTGAAAGGGAATAAATGGAGAACATAGCATGTCGTATCAATGGAGAGTTCTGAGGATATTTCATTCTTGTCGGATTGGTGCAAAACCTTGTTCGAATTCTTGGAACGTAACAAAATAAAGTTGGGTCAAATGAATAAATGGATAGGAGCCCTGCGGCTTCAATTAATTATCAGAAAGAAAAAGCAACCAGCTTCTGTTCTTAATTTGAATAATTTAATTTCCCGATCTAATTAGACGTTAAAAATAAATTAGTGCCTGATACGGGAAGCACTTTTCCCTCCATGAGTGTATTCTATTTTTATTTTAATGAATCCTAACTATCGGCATTCTCTATTATGGACTGAAGATGTGTGTGTAAAAGAAGCAGTATATTGATAAAGAAAAAGAAAGTTTTTTTCCGAAATCAAAAGAGCGATTAGGTTTAAAAAATAAAAGATTTCTAACCATCTTGTTATCCTATAACATAGACGAATTAAATAAAATGGATGGAAAAAAGATAAGGTAGAGAATCCGTTGATAAGTTTACCTGTCTCCGAGGTATCTATTCTTACTAGCATACCTTGTTTTGACTGTATCGCACTATGTATCATTTGATAACCCTTCAAATCTTCTACCTTTGATTCAAATCGAATTTCAAGTGGAGCAAATCCAAAGATATTTACAGCTAGAGAGATCTCAACAACACGACTTCCTATATCCACTTATCTTTCAGGAGTATATTTATGCATTTGCTCATAATCGTGCTTTAAGTAGATCAATTTTGTCGGAAAATCCGGGTTATGACAATAAATCAAGTTTACTGATTGTGAAACGGTTAATTACTCGAATGTATCAACAGAATCATTTTCTTATTTCTTCTAATGATTCTAACCAAAATAAATTTGGGGCGTGCAACAAGAATTTGTATTCTCAAATCATATCAGAGGGGTTTGCTTTTATTTTTGAAATTCCATTTTCTTTCCAATTTATATCTTGTCTAGAAGGTAAAACGAACAAGATAGGAAAATCTCAGAATTTACGATCAATTCATTCAATATTTCCCTTTTTCGAGGACAATTTTTCACATTTAAATTTTGTGTTAGATATAATAATACCTCACCCCATCCATGTGGAAATCTTGGTTCAAACCCTTCGCTATTGGGTAAAAGATGCTTCTTCTTTGCATTTATTACGAGTCTTTCTCAACGAATATTGTAATTGGAATAGTCTTATTATTCCAAAGAAAGCCAGCTCCTCTTTTTCAAAAAGAAATCAAAAATTATTCTTATTCTTATATAATTCTCATGTATGTGAATACGAATCCATTTTCGTCTTTCTACGTAACCAATCTTTTCATTTACGATCAACATCTTCTGGAGTTCTTATTGAACGAATCTATTTCTATGTAAAACTAGAACGTCTTGTGAACGTCTTTGTTAAGATTAAGGATTTTCGGGCGAACCTATGGTTGGGCAAGGAACCTTTCATGCATTATATTAGGTATCAAAGAAGATCCATTCTGGCTTCAAAAGGGACATCTCTTTTCATGAATAAATGGAAATTTTACCTTGTCACTTTTTGGCAATGTCATTTTTCGCTATGGTTTTATCCAAGAACGATTTATATAAACCAATTATCCAACGATTCCTTTGAATTT